TTCTGTAAAATACTCGTTTGGGCGAGGGCTTCCAAATACATCGTAAGCTAAACCCGTGCTGACGAATAACCAACCCGCAATAAATAAGGAAGGTATAGTAATGCTATGAATGACCCAGTATCGAATACTGGTAATAATATCCGCAAAAGAACGTTCTCCTGTGCTTCCAGACATGTTGAGCTCCGCATATTCTTGTACAGTCAGGGGGGGGGCCGATTCCGTAAAAGATTAAATCAGTAAATGGAAATTTACTGAAACCAATCTTTGTGAGATCGTCAATATTGTACCAAGGGTGTTTTTAGAGTATACCGAATCAGTATAGCTATCCTTCTTCTGACACAGCAATGCAATTTCACAATCAATATCGAAATGAAGTGTTAGATAATTTCTTTCTTCTTTTCTTGTTGCTTGTCGATGTAGAATTTTGTACCATTTAATATAAAATTCCTCAAATTCCTGTAGTATAAGGATTTTCTTCAGTAGAAACTGAAGATCAAGTAAAATGTGAATTCGACAGGTTGGTTTCCAATAATTTATGAAGGAGATTCTCATATTCTTACGATTCAATTAGACGTTACATCTAAAAACATACGTTTTGTGGTTGTATAAGATGTTTTTTGTTGGAATCTTTTTTTTTTTTTAGGAATTGGTTGGCCACCCAGTAACAAGTAACAATAGTAGATATTATTCAATGAAAGAAAGAGGAACAACGAATAAATAAAAAACAATAAATATTCGTGATGCACGCATTATTCTATTAGCCCCCCAAGGGGGTCCTTCGTGACCTAATTACAAAGATGGGTCTTTGTAATATGGAAAGATAAAATGTAAAACCCAGTTTCGATTGATCTTATCGTGCGATACTTTTTTCTTTTCAATCGCGATATTATGTGAATGAACTACTACTGAGTTCGCTTTAAAGTAAAAAAAAAAAGTGCATTAGAAGTGTCGTTCGAAAAAAAAAAATGGATTCGATATTTCGATACAATAAAAAAAAATCAAACTTATTTTCCAATTTTATTCCAGAATGAAGTTATAAAAAACGTTCTTAATTATTATTTTATTTATAATTTCTAATATTCTATATATACATATAGTTAGTTATATACATATATTAGTTCAGTCAACTCAAGAGTTGACCGATGAATCTATTGATTCAAAAGCGTGGGATGGGTAAATGTCACAGATGATTAATTGATTTCTTACTTATGTTACTTGTTACTCTATTTTTATTAGTATCGTCTATAATAATTGATGAATCAAATATTTTCAATTGAATTTATCCTTTCAATTGGTTGGTATTTTTGTTTATCCTCGTATCTTTCAAAAATTGAAACTTAGGGAAGTGCTTTAGAAACATATGTATAAAAAGAACATATTTCATTTAGCCTTTTCATGCCTACTATAACTAGTTATTTCGGTTTTCTACTAGCATCTTTGACTATAACCTCAGCTCTATTTATCGGTCTGAGCAAGATACGACTTATTTGAAATTAATTTAATGAACAATTTATAAAAAAATCTTTCTATGGTAGTTCATATATTCTCCAGTCCCTTACCAATTCTTGGTCATTGAGATGTATAGTCAATACAGATTAATATTTAAGGATAAATATTACCTCTCCCTTCCCCCTTTCAAACAAATTGAAATGATTGAAGTTTTTCTATTTGGAATCGTCTTAGGTCTAATTCCTATTACTTTGGCTGGATTATTCGTAACTGCCTATTTACAATACAGACGTGGTGATCAGTTGGATCTTTGATTAATTAACATCTCGTTTTTTATTGACCTCCTACTTCCTTTAATCCGCGGGAGGTCAAATTTAGGTTGCTGCTCAATTATTTTAGTGTAATTTTGACCTCCCGCGATTAACAAGAACACAGAATCACGCCCTGTAGGATTTGAACCTACGACATCGGGTTTTGGAGACCCACGTTCTACCGAACTGAACTAAGAGCGCTTTATTATCACAATAAATATTTTGTAACCCCAATTTATCTTGCATATATATATACTATAAAAAATAAAAATGAAATATTTATTTAATTATGTATGTACAATTTTATTAATTGATCTCAATTGATCCCTCGTTACTGCTCAGAAGATAAGTAATAGGTAGGGATGACAGGATTTGAACCCGTGACATTTTGTACCCAAAACAAACGCGCTACCAAACTGCGCTACATCCCTTTCAATTGGTCTACAGTGTCATTGTAGAGAATCCCTGTCTTGTTTTCCACATCTTTATTTCCTACATTGATATACACAAACTATCTTATCATTTCTTCCTTCTTCCTTTTGGTCTCATATATCATATAACAAACATATAATATGGTAAAAGACTTATATAAAGTATGAAATAAATATGAAATCTACCACAAAAAATTAATATTTTTTAGGAATTTAAGGCGGAAATGGACGTATTTTTTTCTTTTAATAAATATCTATTTTGTACATTTCTTTCTTTTAATAAATATCTATTTTGTACATTTCAATTTGAATTAGGAACTCCGCGTACAAGTGGTAAGTCATTAACTACATATACACATCCGGTCATATATGTATTACCATTATGTATTACAAATTACAATAAAATTACAATAACGAATACAGAAAGAGGAGTTTTTAAAATGCGAGATCTAAAAACATATCTCTCCGTGGCACCGGTAGTAAGTACTCTATGGTTCGGGTCTTTAGCAGGTTTATTGATAGAGATCAATCGTTTTTTTCCGGATGCGTTGATATTCCCCTTTTTTTCATTCTAGCTATTGATATGGGAAGGGGGAAGAAGATTAGAGATACAATCAAATATCTGTAACTAATCCCTACCCCTCCCTTCTTTTTTTCTTTGTTTTTTCTTTTTTTCTTTTTTTACTTATTCTTTCTAAAAAAAAAAAAAAAAAAAACAAAGAAAAAGCGGTTTCACCCTCAGTGAAACTATGAACTCGGGCTCAGGCTCAAATTAAATTAATAATAGAATGGAAATGCGGTGGTTGGGGCAACAATATCATACAAGATACTTAACTGAAAATGAAATACTGTACGGCAATTAAAAATTATAAATATAGTTAGAAATCATTATATTACTTATTATTTATTACTATATTGATTGCAACAAAATATTTCTTTCATAATTTGATTTCGAGTTACCTGCTTCTATTTTTGTGTCCTTTCTTCTTCCTTGCTTCGGGTCGGAAAATTAAAGAATTGAGTGAATCAAAAACCAAAGGAGGTTCATGGCTAAGGGTAAAGATGTCCGAGTAACGGTTGTTTTGGAATGTACCAGTTGTGTTCGAAATCGTGTTAATAAGGAATCAATGGGCATTTCCAGATATATTACTCAAAAGAATCGACACAATACGCCTAGTCGATTGGAATTGAGAAAATTCTGTCCCTGTTGTTACAAACATACGATTCATGGGGAGATAAAGAAATAGATCGAACCGATCGCCCGTGTGTCAGTCTTCCAAGGAAGATGAAAAATTACATATTATATATAACAATATTACATATTATATATAACAATATATATATAATTTATTTAAATTTATTTTTTAATTTATTTAAATATAAACAAATAAATAGAAACAAACCAAATCCTATTTCGATCGGATCAAAGATGATGTAGAATTAAGAAATAGGATTGGGATTTTCAGGATAAGGAATAAACAAACCATGGATAAATCCAAGCGAATCTTTCTTAAATCTAAGCGATCTTTTCGTAGGCGTTTGCCTCCGATCCAATCGGGGGATCGAATTGATTATAGAAACATGAGTTTAATTAGTCGATTTATTAGCGAACAAGGAAAAATATTATCTAGACGGGTGAATAGATTGACCTTAAAACAACAACGATTAATTACTATTGCTATAAAACAAGCTCGTATTTTATCTCCGTTACCTTTTCTTAATAATGAGAAACAATTTGAAAGAAGCGAGTCAACCGCTAGAGCTGCTGGTCTTAGAACCAGAAAAAAATAGGTTGACTCTTCAATTGAATTGAATCAAAAGAAAATTCCAATCCAAACTCAAATGCGGATTGACGTTTTTTTTTGTTCGAAAAATCGTAAAATCGAAATGTCCTGTCGTAAGAAAAAAAATGGGAGAAGAGGAATAAATATTTTTTATTTAACGGCTTTCTTCATTTTGATGACTTTATCATATTTTATCATACTAATTTCTACTCTACCTTCCCAGAGTTCATTCTCCAGGGAACTCCATTTAAACTATTCCAACGGATTCCTGCCAATCTCTTTATTTTATGATCTCATTGGAAATCATATAAAGACAACTCTTATTTAATATAGCTATTTGTGCAAGTATTTTACGATTAAGAAGTAACTGTCTCTTGTACAGATTGTGTATAAATTTACTATAACTGAAGTATACTTTATTCTCGCGAATTACTGCATTTATCCGAGTGATCCACAACCGACGAAAATCTCTCTTTTGTCTACCTCTATCCCGATGAGCCGAAACCAAAGCTCTTATTTTCTGTTGAGTAATAGTACGAGTAAGTCTTGAATGAGCCCCTCGAAAGGTTGATGCAAATAAACGAATTTTTGTTCTACGTCTTCGAGCTATATACCCTCGTTTAATTCTGGTCATTGAATAAATGAAACTTTGATGAATAACTAATCGATTTCCTTTCTTTCAGTTATTCCCTTCCCGTATCCTAGTCTATTAATAACAAAACGGATTCTTCCAATGTATAAAATTTAAATTCCAATGGCTTTTGCTACTATAACCTTCCCGACCACGATTTTTTTTTTTCTAGGTGAAATGCCTAGAAAAAAATTGTATTGATATTAGGTATCAAAAACACATAAAAGTAGTAAATATAAATGGATATAGTGGGTTCCATCGTTTCTATGGTTACTTCTTAAACGGTGAGGTCCTCTCTATACACCGGAGCCCTTCTTTCATTTAATCAATGTTATTGTTAACTTGTACAGTTCACACTCTTTGGCTCTACCCATAATTATCCAGTACGAGGTCTTTCACAATGAGATCCACTTATACAGTAACGGTATTTAATTATGAAGATTTGCTGAGTAGCTGACCCTGTTAGTCCGTTCTTGCAAGAGTAAGGCATAATTTTTCTGCTTTTTAAAATAGTATTTCCCCTGCTTAATGGATATCATTTGCTATCAATGGAGAATTCTTTCTCATCTTAAATTTAAAACGGAGTTGATTGGATTTGCACCAACGGAAACCATACATTTGATACCACAATAGAAGGATAGATCTTTTTGATTTTTAGATATTGAATGGAGTTCTTCCATTCTAGTCTATTCACTGGTACTGATCGTTGATACTGGATCAATTGTTTTCTTTCTTTTGTCCTAGCCCATGATCTGAACGAGTCGCACATACACCCTAGTACATGTTCCTCGTCGCTGAGGACATCCCCCAAGAGCGGGGGATTTCGTGACATTTCTGATTGGCTGTCTTGTGTTTCTAATAAGTTGTTTAATAGTTGGCATATTGAATCATATACATAATGGGCTGGTTTAGATCGATCTTAACCGGATGATTATGAATTATTTTATTTCTATATTAATAGATTAATGAATAGAATATTAAATCCGGTAAGAAGATAAAATAAGAAGATAAAATCTCAAATCACCAATTCGTCTGAAATTTTTGTTATTTTTTCTTTTTTATTCAGTCGCTACAAGATCAACAATTCCATGAGCTTGGGCTTCTGTTGCTGACATAAAAACATCTCTTTCCATATCTTCGGATACAACCCATAAGGGTTTGCCTGTCCTTTGTACATAAACCCTTGTGACGGTTTCGCGCAGCTTCAAAAGTTCTTCCGCTTCCAAGATAAATTCTCCCGTCTGTGCCTCATAAAAAGAACTAGCAGGTTGATGGATCATTACCCTGATGATATAACATAATAAATGTTTATTCTATCTCGCATGATGATAAGGTGAAGAGATAAAGAATAATAAAATATATAATTGAACAACCGTACAGGCATCTTTTACGCATTGCATACGGCTCTATAATGGAATTCGTTTTTACCTTACTTAAATATCAAATAAATTAAATATAGGGTCTATCAGACTCGGGTTGGTAAATGATCCAATAACCACCCTTCTTTTTGTTTTTGGAGTAGTTCAAAAAAAATACTATGATGGCTCCGTTGCTTTATATATTTATTTCGTCTGTTATTTAGCAATCCCAAAGTTTCTTTTTTTTTTTTCAAATAAAAAAACAAGATTTTTTTATTTTCATATTCTTTCATAACCTAAATATTGTTAAGAGCCTCCCGGCGTGAAAACAAAAAAGTTTGTGACGCTGAAATAGGCCTCCCGATAGATTAGATAAAATCGGAAATACCTTTTATCTCATACTACTCTTTCGATACATAATTTAAGGGTTAAAAAAATTTATCATATCGAATTCGAAGTGCCATGCTATTATTACTTAATATTCATATTTCATATAGCGCGAAGGCATAGTCTTCTTTTTTCTCTCAAATCAAATAAAAAACTCATTGGCGCCAAGCGTGAGGGAATGCTAGACGTTTGGTAATTTCTCCTCCGACCAGAATAAACGATCCCATTGAAGCGGCTAATCCCATGCATATTGTCTGTATATCTGGTCGCACAAATTGCATAGTATCATAAATCGCTACTCCGGGTATTACCCATCCGCCAGGAGAATTTATAAACAAATATAGATCTTTGGTATCATCCTCTATACTGAGATATACCATAAGACCAATAAGTTGATTCGAGATCTCGCTATCAACCCCTTGGCCTAAAAAAAGTAATCTTTCTCGATAAAGTCGGTTGATTGGGATAAAGTTGTATCCCTTAGAAACCGTACATGCACCTTTTGATGCATACGGTTCAACAAAAATAACGAAAAAAAAAAAGAATCAATGTGTAGATGTAGATTCTAGCGCTTTCTTTTTTTTTTTTTTTTCATACCAGGCTTTTAACTTATAAAAAGGGGCTTTTCTTTCATTTTAAAAAAAAGATGGGTTTTGGCCTGTTTTGTTTATCTATAAAAAAAAATTACTAAATTTATCTAACTAACTTTTCATTGATGTATTGTTTCATCGAGATACAATCTCAATCGCGATGTAATTTTCTTGTTCCTGAATGGGCTTCTTCAATTTTTTTAGGTTTATGCTCTACTCCGAGTAAAGATCCGCCCGATTTGGATTTGCACATATATGACAAATGCCCCAATACCACGTCCTTTTGCTACGACTTCCTTTTTACAATTTATTTCATGTCTTACAACAGATATTCAATGCATTCATCATATTACTCGATTGATTAACAGTTTGAGATCACTTCTATTATAAATATATAAAGAAATAGAATATGATAGAAATAGGAATCATAAATAGATTTATTACCGGTTTTTTTCTAAACGGAGCCTGGATACTTCATTTTATTGGCCTAACCAAGATAACCATAAATTATTCTAATTGATAATATTAATCTGTATACCCTCCCGAAAAAATGGATCTAATTGAACTTCACGCTCCAAATTTTTGATAATTCAATCAATCTTTCTTGGGCGAAGGGGAGGATATCTCGATCGGGGAAGAGAATGGGGAAATACCATATGACCCAATATATCTGACAAGTCGCACTATACGTCAATCCACAATGCATCTTCCTCTCCAGGACTTCGAAAAGGTACTCTTGGAACACCAATAGGCATTAAATAAAAGAAAAATTAAGTACTATATCTCACTTTGATGTGAAAGCGTAACAATGGATTTAGTGTCCTACTAATATTGGCCTTTATCATATTTTATCCATAGATTGACTAAGTTCATAAAAAAAGATAAAGAAGACAAAATGAATAAAGGAAAATTATTACAAATAAGTCCTTTGAATGATGAACAAATATATATATGCATTCACTCATATAAAATGGTATCAACCCCCTACCATTGCGTATTGGTACTTATCGGGTGTAGAATAGATCTGCTTCTTTTTGTTCCTACGAACAAAATAGTTTCATTATTACTAAAAGTAATTGAAAAGAATCAAACAAATCAAACAAATATTAATTCTTTCCCCAAGATAATCCACTAAAAAGAGGGTCCACAGCATAGTTTTTTCCAATGCAATAAAGTTACATTGTGTCTATTTTTCATTGATAAAGGGGTATTTCCATGGGTTTGCCTTGGTATCGTGTTCATACCGTCGTATTGAATGATCCCGGTCGTTTGATTTCTGTCCATATAATGCATACAGCTCTGGTTGCTGGTTGGGCCGGTTCGATGGCTCTATACGAATTAGCAGTTTTTGATCCTTCTGATCCTGTTCTTGATCCAATGTGGAGACAGGGTATGTTCGTTATACCCTTCATGACTCGTTTAGGAATAACCAATTCATGGGGCGGTTGGAGTATCACAGGGGGTACTGTAACGAATCCGGGTATTTGGAGTTACGAAGGTGTGGCCGGGGCACATATTGTGTTTTCGGGCTTGTGCTTTTTAGCAGCTATCTGGCATTGGGTGTATTGGGATCTAGAAATATTTACTGATGAACGTACAGGAAAACCCTCTTTGGATTTGCCTAAGATCTTTGGAATTCATTTATTTCTATCAGGGGTGGCTTGCTTTGGTTTTGGTGCATTTCATGTAACAGGATTGTATGGTCCTGGAATATGGGTGTCCGATCCTTATGGACTAACTGGAAGGGTACAATCCGTAAATCCAGCGTGGGGTGTGGAGGGTTTTGATCCTTTTGTTCCGGGAGGAATAGCCTCTCATCATATTGCAGCAGGGACCTTGGGCATATTGGCGGGTCTATTCCATCTTAGTGTACGTCCACCTCAACGCCTATACAAAGGATTACGTATGGGAAATATTGAAACCGTCCTTTCCAGTAGTATTGCTGCTGTCTTTTTTGCCGCTTTTGTAGTTGCTGGAACTATGTGGTATGGTTCAGCAACTACCCCGATTGAATTATTTGGTCCCACTCGTTATCAATGGGATCAAGGATACTTCCAACAAGAAATATATCGAAGAATTGGTGCTGGGTTGGCTGAAAATCAAAGTTTATCTGAAGCTTGGTCTAAAATTCCCGAAAAACTAGCTTTTTATGATTACATCGGCAATAATCCGGCAAAGGGGGGGTTATTCAGAGCGGGCTCAATGGACAACGGGGATGGAATAGCTGTTGGGTGGTTAGGACATCCTATCTTTAGAGATAAAGAGGGGCGCGAACTTTTTGTACGTCGTATGCCTACTTTTTTTGAAACATTTCCGGTTGTTTTGGTAGACGGAGACGGAATTGTTAGAGCCGATGTTCCTTTTAGAAGGGCGGAATCTAAATATAGTGTCGAACAAGTAGGTGTAACTGTCGAGTTCTATGGCGGCGAACTCAACGGAGTCAGTTATAGCGATCCCGCTACTGTGAAAAAATATGCTAGACGTGCTCAATTGGGTGAGATTTTTGAATTAGATCGTGCTACTTTGAAATCCGATGGTGTTTTTCGTAGCAGTCCACGGGGTTGGTTTACTTTTGGACATGCTTCGTTTGCTTTGCTCTTCTTCTTCGGACACATTTGGCATGGTGCTAGAACCTTGTTTCGAGATGTTTTTGCTGGTATTGATCCAGATTTAGATGCTCAAGTGGAATTTGGAGCATTCCAAAAACTTGGAGATCCAACTACAAGAAGACAAGTAGTCTGATACAATATGCTTTGTTACTTGTTACTTTTCATTTTTATTTTATTTTTGTGATTTTTAGATGGGGTACCAGATAAATCTTGATTTGAATCACTGCCTTTTCTTTGACTCTTGTTCTTTATTTATCCGGGAGACGATCCCAAATAAACAGGTATGGAAGCTATAATTGTAAACCACGATCGAATCTATGGAAGCATTGGTTTATACATTCCTTTTAGTCTCAACTCTAGGAATAATTTTTTTCGCTATCTTTTTTCGAGAACCGCCTAAAGTTCCAACTAAAAAGGTGAAATGATTTGTCATTATCTCAATTGAAGTACGGATCCTCCCAATATTGGGAGGATCCGTACTTCAACTAGTCCCCGTGTTCCTCGAATGGATCTCTTAGTTGTTGAGAGGGTTGCCCAAAAGCAGTATATAAGGCGTACCCAGTAAAACTTACAAGTAAACCAGATAAAAAGATGGCAACTAGGGTTGCTGTTTCCATGATTATATAGTTTTAAGACATTATAAAGTTTTAAGACCACAATGGATCTATGATAAGATCATTTATTTACAACGGAATGGTATACAAAGTCAACAGATCTTACTGAATATAAAATATTATGGCTACACAAACCGTTGAAGGTAGTTCTAGATCTGGCCGCCCAAAACGAACTAATGCGGGGAGTTTATTGAAACCATTGAATTCAGAATATGGTAAAGTAGCTCCTGGGTGGGGAACTACTCCTTTGATGGGTCTCGCAATGGCTCTATTCGCGATATTCCTATCTATTATTTTGGAGATTTATAATTCTTCCATTTTACTGGATGGAATTTCAATGAATTAGATTCACAAGAACCATTAACTGGCTTTTTCAATACAAAGAGTGAAGCGTTTAGGTTTCTGATTTTTATCCCATTCTATTTTGGTAGTTTGACCGTGGAATTTCTTTGTTTCTGTATTTCCGGAATATGAGTGTGTGACTTGGTATAAATGATCCTATGGATAGTACAGAGAATGGGTCTGTCATCTTGATAGAGATGGTTTTACTTCGTCGGATATTCATTCTAGTATCTGGAGCACGGAATATATGAAATAGATTACTATTAGAACTATGATTCATACTTAAAAGTCAGACCTCGTGTCCGGACTTCAAAAAATTTTTTCAAAGAGTTAGAAGTTATAAATAGAAATTTTTTTATTCTTTCAAACTTTCGTTTATGCTTATTTTGATCAAAGGACAAAACAAAGGTTTCTTTGGTTTGGATTTTTAGTCATTATATCTATTCATTGAATAAGTGATGATCCAATGGTTCTTACTCAGGGAATTTTGGGACTTAGACTTAGTTTGAAAGGGTTTTATTGAATCATCGTGGTTTTAGTATGAATCTGAGGTTTTAATCAATTCATAGGGTCTTAACAAGAGAATTCCTATCAATAATAACGAAAACAGCAGTAAAGCCGCATTACATATAAATAACACCAAAGAAAATAGGTAAATAGAAGATTCAAGAGGCCTATAACGATCAATATATAGACGAATGAGCCGACTTGATTTTTTGGCATTATAACCACAAAGAAGAGCTTTCGGATTTTTATTCTTTAGTATCTTCAAAAAAAAATTGAATCATAAATCATAGAATTAATAAATTTCAAACTTTATATTACACACATCCGTTAGAACTAGTATTTGGGTGTTTCTGTTTGAGCCGTACGAGATGAAATTTTCATATACGGTTCTCCGGGGGGGTCCCCTTGATTTACCTATCTCAATAAAATCTATGATTGGTTCGAAGAACGTCTTGAGATTCAGGCAATTGCCGATGATATAACTAGTAAATATGTTCCTCCTCACGTCAACATATTTTATTGTCTAGGGGGAATTACGCTTACTTGTTTTTTAGTACAAGTAGCTACCGGGTTTGCTATGACTTTTTATTATCGTCCGACGGTTACGGAGGCCTTTGCTTCTGTTCAATATATAATGACTGAAGCTAATTTTGGTTGGTTAATCCGATCAGTTCATCGATGGTCGGCAAGTATGATGGTCCTAATGATGATCCTGCACGTATTTCGCGTGTATCTCACCGGCGGCTTTAAAAAACCTCGTGAATTGACTTGGGTTACAGGTGTGGTTTTGGGTGTATTGACCGCATCTTTTGGTGTAACTGGTTATTCCTTACCTCGGGACCAAATTGGTTATTGGGCAGTAAAAATTGTAACAGGCGTACCAGACGCTATTCCTGTAATAGGCTCGCCTCTGGTAGAGTTATTACGCGGAAGTGCTAGTGTAGGACAATCCACTTTGACTCGTTTTTATAGTTTACACACTTTTGTATTACCTCTTCTTACCGCCGTATTTATGTTAATGCACTTCCCAATGATACGTAAGCAAGGTATTTCTGGTCCTTTATAAAGAATATATACCATCTTGTAATCAATCATCTATCACTTGGGGTAGGAACACTAGTATTTCATTGCTACAAATATGGATTATTGAAAAAAAAATAAGACATGTATTGGGATATTTCTCTTCAACTCTACAAAAATGTATTATTTTTTTGACACTCATAGTTGAAGTGAATTTTCCGAAGATAAAATGGATTATGGGAGTGTGTGACTTGAACTATTGATCGGGCCTTGCAGATATATGTCCTTATCTATCTGCCACATTTGAATTCACAACAAAAAAATGTGTCTTTGTTCCAACCACCGCGTAAGCCCCATACAGAAGATAGGCCGGTTCGTTTGAAGAGAATCTTTTCTATGATCAGACCCGATCATGTCGTGTATGATATGAACAGGCTCCGTAAGATCCAGTAGAATAAGTGATTGGC